TTCAATGGTAAAACATCTCCTTGCCAAGGAGAAGATACGGGTTCGATTCCCGCCGCTCGCCAGCTTAATTTAGTAAGGTACTATGATAAAAAATTTCGTCTAGTTGACTACTTAACTACTTATATTAAATTAAGTAGGTGTTAGTCTAATACCGTATCCCTTACTATCTTACCCTTCCTTTGCACCCCACTCAAAAAAAAGGGGGCTCCGGCGGCGGGAATCGAACTCGCCAACAGGACTCCCTAAATCAGGGATTCACCGAGACGAACAACTGGCAAACTGCTTTTAAAGGGAAGGGAGGTAGACTGTGCCTTTCTTTCATTTCATTTTTCTTTTCTGCAGGGTAGGAAGGAGCCTTGAGAGTTCTTCTTGTAGGGGCAAGTGACTTTGTAAACTGCTCAATTTGGCCCTCTAGGGCCGGGAACTAATGAATAAAAAAGGGTTGGATACCGCCCAGCCCTCTACCATATCCATACAAATAGAATAGTCCTTTTATACAGACAGCTAAGTGCGGAGACGGGAATCGAACCCGTGACCTCAAGGTTATGAGCCTCGTGAGCTACCAAACTGCTCTACTCCGCTCTGGAGGGCCGGAAACTGGTGGACGAAAAAGGTTGAATACAGGCCTCTACCATGTCTAGACAAATAGAATAGTCCTTTTATACAGAATGGAGCGGGTAGCGGGAATCGAACCCGCATCGTTAGCTTGGAAGGCTAGGGGTTATAGTCGACGTTGGTTGATTATTTTTAACGTCTCTAATTCAAAACCGAACATGAAATTTGGATTTCATTCGGCTCCTTTATGGATATTCTCACCACTTAACATCTATGTCAGCTTTTCTATCTGAATGGAACCAAAGCTCTCCGCTTTCTAGATGATCCCTATAGAGTAGGAAATAGAAATTATACTAAATCTATCTAATCTACTTACTTCGTTCCCTAATTTTATTCAAGAGATCCTGAGGAAAAGAATTGGGTTTCCACCGAGCTGAAACAATATGCTGATGGTTCTAGTAAACCAAAACTACCGTTTTTTAGCTATTTGGCTTCCATTTCCTTTTTTAACAAAAGAAGATTTAGTTACGATTGGAAATAAACTTTTTTGTATCTTCATCCATAGATCCTTTACTCATATTTAAAAAATGGGAATACTTAATCCAATGCAAAATTATGCTTCGCGACTCTGTACTCATAATCCAATTTGTATTTTGGATGCAATTTCCATTAGTCTTTGGATACAAATCGCGAGAATGTATATTCTTCCTCAATATGCTATTGAGAGGAAAAGGATTAAATCCTTTATAAGAACTAAAGTTTTCATCGGAATATAAAAAACTTAAGGACACCTTAAGTATATCATTTCAAATTCAGTTATTAATAGAACGAATCACACTTTTACCACTAAACTATACCCGCTACATGTAGATTATGATACCAACGCTACCCTTTGTCAAGGGTAGCCATTCGAGAAGGAGGCTAATTCCCCCTTATTGAATCAAATGGAGAAGGTTCATGACAGTGAGCGATTGGTACTTCGATCGCGGGCCTTTATTTTAGGGTTTAGATAGCCTCTCTGGTCTGTAAAATACATATCTTCTTACCATCCCAATAGCGTATGAACCTAATGTATGCATTTCGATTAGGGTCGTATTCTTATTCTATGGTTACGACTACAATGATCATTATTTGCTTTGCGAGGACGTAAGTGTGCCAGACTGCTGTAAGGAATAGTTTGATTATTCCTACAATATACACTAGGAGATATAGGGGGCAGCACTGCCCCCATAAATCCCTTTCTTCCTTTTCCTTTTTGTTCAATTCTGAACAAAGAAATTGGGGAAGATGTTTTCTTCCCCCACTTATCATGAAGTCCGAGCCCTAGAGAAAGAGTGAGATGAATTTCAAAAATTCATCATAGACTTTCCCTATGGCTTGAGAGAAGCAAGAAACAAAGAGTCGTAACTTAAAGAGAAAGGCGGACAGGACCCGACGGATTTACCTGATTACGTCAGGTAAATCCTTACCTGAGAAATTTTGGTCAGGATTTACCTGATGTAAAGAAGATCCTAAATGTCTCTGGTTAGTCGATCCTCTCCATTTACTAATTTCCTCCCCTCTTTTCCACTCAATTCTAGTTTATTAGATTCTTGTTTAAAAGAATCAAAGAAGATGAATAGAACTAAGAACACATAAAAAAAGCATAGAGGACCAAGACCATTACCAAATGTTCCTCTCAAGAATCATATTGGGTATCTGTTCCCTTCCTTTTCCCGCTAGGATCGGAAATCTTATATTTTTCATATCCATATACCATCGAACCCTTAGGGTTACAGAATCCTCCTTTTTTCCTAGTCTTCGGAAACAGAAAACCCATAGCCGGGAGGAGTTAGGTATGTAGGGTATGGTTTATTATTTTTTGTTGGGCAGGCAGTAGAATAATTTTTCTACTCTGCAATATAAATTCTACTGCCCACTTTTTACAAGCAAATTGTTGCTAAAACTCTAACATAGTTTGTTCAAAATGCACCAACTAGAATCCTTGGAGAATATTCAAGTACCCCCTTTCCAAGGGGTACCTGTTAAAAATCGCTTCAACAAATCCGTCCAAAACTTTTTAAGAAAAATGGAAAAGTTTTGAACTCGAAGGTTTTTCCAAGAGATGCCTGTTAAAAATAGTTGCAATCTCTCACCAAAACAGATAATTTTCCAAGAGATGCCTGTTAAAAATAGTTGCAATCTCTCACCAAAACAGATAAGAAGTATCTCACTGAAAATTACTAACCAGCCATATGGGTATATTAAGAGCGCGAATTCCTTTATACCCCACCCAATTACAATTAAAGGAAATAAAACATAAATGTAGAAAATTCTCATCATAAGATCAGCCAATAGAAGAAAAAAGTCCCTAATTCTGCAGAACGTTCTGAGCACGTGAAAAGTCAATAGCCTAAAGATAAAAAAGAAAAAGTATACCATTTTTTTGACAGCAGCTCTTATTGCCCCTTTGGCCTTTTTTTTGGCCTTTTGTATTATCCGATTCAAAAATCGATTCATATTCAAAAATTGATTCATATTTGTTCACCTCCTATAAACAATCTAACTTTCGTGCTTTGGTTTAGTGAGTCGTCCGAGATCGTGTTTACATACCTATGAACTTACCCTCTTCAAGTATATTGGATACTACTATACTAATAATTATAGTAATAATTTTTTATTGTGTCAACCCTCTCTTCACGTATTTTATTATACGTATTTTTTTATATAATAAAATAAAAAAAAACCTCTACTTTGTGCAAGTGATAAGAGAGAATATGAAAGATTTTCTTATTTTTCTTGATTTTCTCAAGATTTTGAACCTTGCCATGAATAAACTTCTATATCTCGATCTCGATATATACATATATAATCTCTACATATATCTCTATATGTACATATATTATGTACATTATGCAGTAGACCCATAATGGGAAATCAAAGTGGCTAATTTTGGAATTGAATAAAAAGCCCTTTTAACTCAGTGGTAGAGTAATGCCATGGTAAGGCATAAGTCATCGGTTCAAATCCGATAAAGGGCTTTTTAATTTGGTGGTAGAGTAATGCCATGGTAAGACGTAAGTCATCGGTTCGAATCCGATAAAGTACTTTTCTACTAAATTTATTATTTATTCACCTTTTTTTCTTTGTTTTTGAAAATTTCTCCATTTTTTTCTTGAATTTTATGACTTAGTGTGGGATGCATGCATTTTTGGTCTGAACACTAAATGAAGCACGGAGTGTAAATTGCAAAAAAGAAATCAAATTGGACTCTTTTTCCTGTTAGATCAATCAAATCACTACCTGTACTGAACTAATCTAGAATCCCTTTTATTAATCTATTCTTATTCTATACCCTTTAAATGAATTTCCCTAAAAAGTAGGAGATGATCCGTGAATTAACCTAACCATCAACTAAAAAAAATCCTAAGAAAGCATAACAGAAAAGTAGGAAAGACTCTTTGCTTTGGATCTAGTTATACTCTTCGAGTATATTGACAATTCTAAAAAACTGCTCATACTATCATTATAGTATAATGACGAGCGGTTGTATATGGCCCTATCGTTTAGTGATGCCCCTATCGTCTAGTGGTTCAGGACATCTCTCTTTCAAGGAGGCAGCGGGGATTCGACTTCCCCTGGGGGTAGGGAGTATTATGAAAGGAGGTTAATCATAGATTATCAAAAACCCTAGAATAAATTCTTCCTGGGTCGATGCCCGAGCGGTTAATGGGGACGGACTGTAAATTCGTTGACGATATGTCTACGCTGGTTCAAATCCAGCTCGGCCCAAAAATCTAGGGCTTCGTGAATATGAACTAAATCCATTTTTTTTCTTCCATAAAAAAAAATGTCTGATCCATAGAAATAAAGGATAAAGAGAAAGGGGGAAATTTCTTTCTAATCCATATTTCTCTCATTCCTTTTTTACAAACAAAAGAGTTTTTCTTATTGAAAGGTGGATTATCATCCATTTTAAGCGATAAAAAATCGCGACATACTAGTTATGTCACTCTCACTATACCCACATACGATATATGGGTATGTAGTATATGATTCGTCTATTTCTTAGAGTACGACAGACGAATCGAATCTTCTTATGGTTCTATTTAAAAATAGGTATAGGTATGCCATACACCCCGCGGGGATTGTAGTTCAATTGGTCAGAGCACCGCCCTGTCAAGGCGGAAGCTGCGGGTTCGAGCCCCGTCAGTCCCGAACTAGGGTTCAATGAATGGGTAAATTCATCTTTCCTTTTTCCATAAAAAATTTCCATCAAAAAAAGGGGGCAGGAGACAAGATCAAATACCTATGGGGCATCCTTACTTCACTTTTTTGATTTCGCATTTTTCATTAAAGAGGGAGGGAAGGCCTATAGGAATTTCTTTTTTCACTACTCCCGGTTGATAAAGAAAGACATACATATCATACGTGGATTAGTATAATTTAGGATATTACTCTATCCTTATGATGATACCATCCTCATCTTAACTTCCTATTCGACTCTTATGGATTATGGAATAGAGTACCGGTATTTTATCGGAATCCATACATAAATTGTATTCGTTTATTCTTAGACAGTGAATTTAATATAATTAGTACTTTTTGGGTTAAACCAGGCCCCTTCCATTTTGTAGTTCCAACTTTGTTTGTGTATGTTCAATGACTAATTGGAAAGAATCTATCTCATTCTCATTCCATTTGCGGACTCCTTTTTTATGGATCCGCTCTCATCTTTAGACCCAAAAAGTGGATATTGATAGTAACCTAATAAAATAAAAGAAAAACCAAGCAAAGCAAACGCCCTTTTTCCTAAATTTAAAATATTCGATTTTTTTTATTTAAGCCCTCTTTTCTCCATCTCACTTCTACTTCTACTGCTTATTTGTATGTCTATGTGACCCATAGAAAGTCGGTCATATAATACATACATACATAATTGTATGTATAACTATAAGAAAAAGGAAGGGAAATTGGATAAGATAAGAAAGATCGTGGGTTATAGATATAGAAAAGAAAAAGTAGAAAAGGATGAAAAAAAGAGAGAATTCCTAATCCAATCAAAAAACCAATTTTGGTCTTAGTATGGATAAGGGATCTTCCTATGTTATACTATTCCACTCTCAACCATGAATTGATTTGATAGATCCGATATTCATAATATTGAATTGATTCAGTATTATCAGAATGCAAGTCCTCCCCTTGAATTTACAGGATACCCCTTTTTCCTCTCCATGGGATTACATCCCGAGTTATTGCGAAAAAAAAAGAGGTTATGGAAGTCAATATTCTCGCATTTATTGCTACTGCACTGTTCATTCTAGTTCCTACTGCCTTTTTACTTATTATTTATGTAAAAACAGTCAGCCAAAATGATTAATTGGAATTCCAATTAATCATTGAAGAAATGAAAAAGGGATTAAATAAAATAAAAATCCAAGTCTTAAATGAAAGGATCTGGTTGGAATCATAAAGTGTGGTAGAAAGAACTACATATAGTTTTTTCTACCACACTTTAGAGTCTTTCTATTATATTATCTTGAATCTACATAGAATAGATTAGTAGATTGAAATAGTATTCTAATTCAATTTCTTTTTTCACTGCATCCACTTAATTTCAATCAAGTCAAAATAAAAAAATCGAAGACAATTCTTCACGAAAGAATCCATGGAGGGAGAGAAAAATAATATGAGAATAGACTATAGTAAAAGAAAAAAAGTAAAAGTCAAAATCAGCGAATCTTTCATGCTTAAACATGCGGCGAGATGCTTCAAAAGAGCATAAAAATTTTTCTAAGAATAAGAAAAGAGTATAAAACAAATGGAAAGTGTGCGATATGTTGTGAATAGCTCCGTGGAAGAAAGTCTAATTTTCTTATGTATAGAACTTTTTTAACCATTCGTCACTTCTAGTAGAAATTATGAATTGCTGTAATCGCTCTTTCTATTTCTATAGAGTAGAATAGAACGACTCCTTCTTACAAGAGTTTCTTACAGGAGTGAAACAAAACTAAAGAAAGAAAGAATAAAGTTTGGCAAAATGATTAATGCAAAAGGATCAATTAAAGAAAAGAGTTGATACAACAATTCGACTACTCAATCAATTAGTAGTATCCCTAGAGTCCACTCCTCCCCCATACTACTAGTGAAAGAGAAAATGTAAAGACTACCATTAAAGCAGCCCAAGCGAGACTTACTATATCCATGTAAATTATGTCTCCTATTTCTATGAAGAAATTATTCTACTATTGATCAATAATCATAGTGGAATCAAGGGTACAGAGTCAAAAAGGGATTCTGCCCTAAGGCTATGGATGAATCAGTTCAAGGAGTTTACTCCTAACAAATTCTTATAGGATTTCTGGTAGAATTGGAGAGCATTAAGTATAAATACGATACATAGCCCTTTTCCTTAAAAAAGAGTACGGGGATGATGTCCTGAATGGAAGACGCGGGAATAGAAAGATTTTTTCTTCCTTTTGTTACCTTTTTTTTATAAGCAAAGGACGTCAGAATATACCATAAAATTAGGATAGATAAATATTTATTGGATACCTACCTTGCCTATGTTTATTTTTAACCTAAACCCTACAGCCCCGCTTTCTATCATTCTATGAAAGAATGAGGAGACTTTATCCACAACTCCGAAATTGATTTTTGATCAGCCTATTCAATCTGATTCTCGACGGAATCAGTAGCCCTTACTTTAGTGTATGTAGGTAGCATAAGATGTACGATAAATAAAATGTATAATAATTAGGAAGTCTTGATATTCCTTCGTGGAGTCCCTTCTTCAATCTTAGATTGAAAAAAAAAAGAATGCCCCTTAGGAGCCCTTTGAATATCAAGATTTCTGACATCTTAGCCTCGTAGTTTTAAATTCTCGAATCAATTAAGAATCAATTCAAATTAATAAAAGAATAAGTAAACGCTACCTCATCCCTATTGGTAGCTGTTTGGGCCACTACCGACAAAACAAACCCTAATAGAACTATGGATTCTCAAAATCCAGTATCGCCAGGCCTAGTTATTCTCTTGCCCCAGCTTATGCGGGGTACGAATTTGTCGAGTTCGATCAGTACTATAAGCCTAAGTATTTTATTGATCAGGCGGCACCCAGATTTGAACTGGGGATAAAGGATTTGCAGTCCCCTGCCTTACCGCTTGGCCATGCCGCCAAAAAATCCGATCTAAAATCGAGAAAAGAGCAAGTATTCATCCACGTTTTCTTACTAAAACCCCCTTTCTTTTATCTTGAATCTAATTCTACTTACTTTTTTCCAATATTTTTCCAAAAATCTATTCCTGCTTTTTTTGGATCCAGTTTCGATTATTCTCCTCCATGGATTCTATCTTAAAACACACATTGCTAACACTAGAAAACTTCCCTTTTCTTTCTATTGAGATGAAAAAGGAGAAAAAGTGGATTTCCAGTCACAGGCTGCAAAATTCAGAACAAATTGGAACCATTAACTAGAATTCTACTTTTTTTTGAATTGCAGTAGTGAACGACTCTTAAATCAGTATTCTCTCCCCCCCTTCCTTTTAATGGCATAATAAAATAGAATGGGTTTATGCCTAATCCGTGTATAGGTAAACTCCAGGTCCGAACAGCATTATTATCCATAACAGCATTATTATCCATGGATCCCCCTTATGTACATATCTCTATGGGGAATCGTGCTTTAATTTTTCATTGCATTAAATATCTTGAATAAAAAAAGGAAATTTGCTCTGATATAGAGTATGACCTGACCATCTTGGCCCACCCAAGTGAAATTACGATAAAAGCAGGGATATGTGGAGAGGTGGATAACTAGATTGGCATGTACTTAAAAAAAAGGACTTACTTTATTTTAGGATTCTACAATGAAATCCTATATTTTCTAGCAATTCTACTACTACGAAACAAAAAAGAACCCTCAAATTCTTTTTTGAAATTAAACTAAGCGTGCTATTCTAAATCGAACTAAAGTCAAACTTTCTAGTGCTTATAAATTATTATATTATGGCTTTATCCCATTCATAGAAAGGAGATAAAATGAGAAATCTTTGCCATCCAATCTGATTAGAATATCATTAAGTGGCAGAATTTTTTTCTAGGAATGTTTTATCAATTCATTTTCATTCGATTTGTACCCCTGGCAAATTCGAACTTTCCTCGAAATTGTCTCTATTCATATGTATGAAATACATATATGAAATACGTATGTGGAGTTCCCTAGAATTTCATGTGATTCAGTAAACAGAATATAGATTCCATGATTGCTAGATCGATCCATAGGGATTGATGAAGAGTGAGCTGATAATGGAATTTTTCTTCGATAAAAAGGAAACTTAAGATTAAGATGCTCCGGAATGGAAATGAGGGAATGTCCACAATACCCGGATTTAGTCAGATCCAATTCGAGGGATTTTTTAGGTTCATTAATCAAGGCTTGGCAGAAGAACTTGAGAAGTTTCCAACAATTAAAGATCCAGATCACGAAATTGCATTTCAATTATTTGCGAAAGGATATCAATTGCTAGAACCCTCAATAAAAGAAAGGGATGCTGTGTATGAATCACTCACCTATTCTTCCGAATTATATGTATCTGCGAGATTAATTTTTGGTTTCGATGTGCAAAAACAAACCATTTCTATTGGAAACATTCCTATAATGAATTCCTTAGGAACCTTTATAATAAATGGAATATACCGAATTGTGATCAATCAAATATTGCTAAGTCCTGGTATTTACTACCGCTCGGAATTAGACCATAAGGGAATTTCTATCTACACCGGGACTATAATATCAGATTGGGGAGGAAGATCGGAATTAGCAATTGATAAAAAAGAAAGGATATGGGCTCGCGTAAGTAGAAAACAAAAGATATCTATTCTAGTTCTATCATCAGCTATGGGTTCGAATCTAAGAGAAATTCTAGATAATGTTTCCTACCCTGAAATTCTCTTGTCTTTCCCGAATGCTAAGGAGAAGAAGAGGATTGAGTCAAAAGAAAAAGCTATTTTGGAGTTTTATCAACAATTTGCTTGTGTAGGTGGGGACCTGGTATTTTCGGAGTCCTTATGTGAGGAATTACAAAAGAAATTTTTTCAACAAAAATGTGAATTAGGAAGGATTGGTCGACGAAATATGAATCGGAGACTGAATCTTGATATACCTCAGAACAATACATTCTTGTTACCACGAGATGTATTGGCCGCTACGGATCATTTGATTGGAATGAAATTTGGAACGGGTATACTTGACGATGACGATATGAATCACTTGAAAAATAAACGTATTCGTTCGGTTGCGGATCTGTTACAAGATCAATTCGGACTGGCTCTTGATCGTTTACAACATGCGGTTCAAAAAACTATCCGTAGAGTATTCATACGTCAATCGAAACCGACTCCACAAACTTTGGTAACTCCAACTTCAACTTCGATTTTATTAATAACTACTTATGAGACCTTTTTTGGCACATACCCCTTATCTCAAGTTTTTGATCAAACTAATCCATTGACACAAACTGTTCATGGGCGAAAAGTGAGTTGTTTGGGTCCTGGAGGATTGACGGGGAGGACTGCAAGTTTTCGGAGCCGAGATATTCATCCGAGTCACTATGGGCGTATTTGTCCAATTGACACGTCCGAAGGAATCAATGTTGGACTTACTGGATCCTTAGCTATTCATGCGAGAATTGATCACTGGTGGGGATCCATAGAGAGTCCATTTTATGAAATATCTGAGAAAGCAAAAGAAAAAAAAGAGAAACAGGTGGTTTATTTATCACCAAATAGAGATGAATATTATATGATAGCAGCAGGAAATTCTTTGTCTTTGAATCAGGGTATTCAGGAAGAACAGGTTGTTCCAGCTAGATACCGTCAAGAATTCCTGACTATTGCATGGGAACAGATTCATGTTAGAAGTATTTTTCCTTTCCAATATTTTTCTATTGGAGGTTCTCTCATTCCTTTTATTGAGCATAATGATGCGAATCGGGCTTTAATGAGTTCTAATATGCAGCGCCAAGCAGTTCCGCTTTCTCGGTCCGAGAAGTGCATTGTTGGAACTGGATTGGAACGTCAAACAGCTCTAGATTCGAGGGTTTCCGTTATAGCCGAACGCGAGGGAAAGATCATTTCTACTGATAGTCACAAGATCCTTTTATCAAGTAGTGGGAAGACTATAAGTATTCCTTTAGTTACCCATCGGCGCTCTAACAAAAATACTTGTATGCACCAAAAACCTCGGGTTCCATGGGGTAAATCCATTAAAAAAGGACAAATTTTAGCAGAGGGAGCTGCTACAGTTGGTGGGGAACTTGCTTTAGGAAAAAACGTATTAGTAGCTTATATGCCATGGGAAGGTTACAATTTTGAAGACGCAGTACTAATTAGCGAACGTTTGGTATATGAGGATATTTATACTTCTTTTCACATCCGAAAATATGAAATTCAGACGGATACGACAAGCCAAGGCTCCGCTGAAAAAATCACTAAAGAAATACCACATCTAGAAGAACATTTACTCCGCAATTTGGACAGAAATGGAGTTGTTAGGTTGGGATCCTGGGTAGAAACTGGCGATATTTTAGTAGGTAAATTAACGCCTCAGATAGCGAGCGAATCGTCGTATATCGCGGAAGCTGGATTATTACGGGCCATATTTGGTCTTGAGGTATCCACTTCAAAAGAAACTTCTCTCAAACTACCTATAGGTGGAAGAGGGCGCGTTATCGATGTGAAATGGATCCAGAGGGACCCCCTAGACATAATGGTTCGTGTATATATTTTACAGAAACGTGAAATCAAAGTTGGGGATAAAGTAGCCGGAAGACACGGGAATAAGGGGATCATTTCCAAAATTTTGCCTAGGCAAGATATGCCTTATTTGCAAGATGGAACACCTGTTGATATGGTCTTCAATCCCTTAGGAGTACCCTCACGAATGAATGTGGGACAAATATTTGAAAGCTCGCTCGGATTAGCAGGGGATCTGCTAAAGAAACATTATAGAATAGCACCCTTTGATGAGAGATATGAGCAAGAGGCTTCAAGAAAACTTGTGTTTTCAGAATTATATGAAGCCAGTAAACAAACAAAAAATCCATGGGTATTTGAACCCGAGTACCCGGGAAAAAGTAGAATATTTGATGGAAGAACAGGAGACCCCTTCGAACAACCTGTTCTAATAGGGAAGTCCTATATCTTAAAATTAATTCATCAAGTTGATGAGAAAATCCATGGACGTTCTACTGGGCCCTACTCACTTGTTACACAACAACCCGTTAGAGGAAGAGCCAAGCAAGGGGGACAACGAGTAGGAGAAATGGAAGTTTGGGCTTTAGAAGGATTTGGTGTTGCTCATATTTTACAAGAGATACTTACTTATAAATCTGATCATCTTATAGCTCGCCAAGGAATACTTAATGCTACGATCTGGGGAAAAAGAGTACCTAATCACGAGGATCCTCCAGAATCTTTTCGAGTGCTCGTTCGAGAACTACGATCTTTGGCTCTAGAACTGAATCATTTCCTTGTATCTGAGAAGAACTTCCAGGTTAATAGGGAGGAAGTTTGATCGGAATAAATATAAATTCTTTTCTTATTTCTATTTTATGATTGACCAATATAAACATCAACAACTCCAAATTGGACTCGTTTCCCCTCAACAAATAAAGGCTTGGGCTAACAAAAACCTACCTAATGGGGAAGTCGTTGGCGAAGTCACAAGGCCCTCTACTTTTCATTATAAAACCGATAAACCAGAAAAAGATGGATTGTTTTGCGAAAGAATCTTTGGACCCATAAAAAGCAGAATTTGTGCTTGTGGAAATTCTCGAGCGAGCGTAGCTGAAAACGAAGACGAAAGATTTTGCCAAAAATGCGGGGTAGAATTTGTTGATTCTCGGATACGAAGATATCAAATGGGATACATCAAACTCGCATGTCCCGTGACTCATGTGTGGTATTTGAAAGGTCTTCCTAGTTATATCGCGAACCTTTTAGATAAACCCCTTAAAAAATTGGAGGGCCTAGTATACGGCGATTTCTCTTTTGCTAGGCCCAGCGCTAAAAAACCCACTTTCTTACGATTACGAGGTTTATTCGAAGATGAAATTTCATCCTGTAACCACAGCATTTCTCCCTTTTTTTCTACCCCAGGCTTTGCAACATTTCGAAATCGGGAAATTGCGACAGGAGCAGGTGCTATTAGAGAACAATTAGCAGATTTGGATTTGCGAATTATTATAGAGAATTCCTTGGTCGAATGGAAGGAATTAGAAGACGAGGGGTATAGTGGAGATGAATGGGAAGATAGAAAAAGACGAATAAGAAAAGTTTTTTTGATTAGACGCATGCAATTGGCGAAACATTTTATTCAAACAAATGTAGAACCAGAATGGATGGTTTTGTGCTTATTACCGGTTCTTCCTCCCGAATTGAGACCCATTGTTTATAGGTCTGGGGATAAAGTAGTGACTTCGGATATTAATGAACTTTATAAGAGAGTTATCCGTCGGAACAACAACCTTGCCTATCTATTAAAAAGAAGTGAATTAGCGCCAGCAGATTTAGTAATGTGCCAGGAAAAGTTGGTACAAGAAGCCGTGGATACACTTCTTGATAGTGGGTCCCGCGGGCAACCAACGAGGGATGGTCACAATAAAGTATACAAATCACTTTCAGATGTAATTGAAGGTAAAGAGGGAAGGTTTCGCGAGACTCTGCTTGGGAAACGGGTCGATTACTCGGGGCGTTCTGTCATTGTTGTGGGTCCTTCACTTTCATTACATCAATGTGGATTACCTCTAGAGATAGCAATAAAGCTTTTTCAGCTATTTGTAATTCGCGATTTAATCACGAAACGCGCTACTTCTAATGTCAGGATTGCTAAAAGGAAAATTTGGGAAAAGGAACCCATTGTATGGGAAATACTTCAAGAAGTTATGCGGGGACATCCTGTACTGTTGAATAGAGCACCTACCCTGCATAGATTAGGCATACAGGCCTTCCAACCCACTTTAGTAGAGGGGCGTACTATTTGTTTACACCCATTAGTGTGTAAGGGTTTCAATGCGGACTTTGATGGGGATCAAATGGCTGTTCATCTACCTTTATCCTTGGAAGCTCAGGCGGAAGCCCGTTTACTTATGTTTTCTCATATGAATCTCCTATCTCCTGCTATTGGAGATCCTATTTGCGTACCGACCCAAGACATGCTTATAGGACTTTATGTATTAACGATTGGAAACCGTCGGGGTATTTGTGCAAATAGATATAATAGTTGCGGAAACTATCCAAATCAAAAAGTAAGTTACAATAATAATAATTATAAGTATACGAAAGATAAAGAACCCCATTTTTCCAGTTCCTATGATGCACTGGGAGCTTATAGACAGAAACGAATCAGTTTAGACAGTCCCTTGTGGCTCCGATGGAAACTAGATCAACGCGTCATTGGGTCAAGAGAAGTTCCGATTGAAGTTCAATATGAATCTTTGGGGACTTATCATGAGATTTATGCCCACTATCTAATAGTGGGAAATAGAAAAAAAGAAATCCGTTCTATATACATTCGAAGCACTCTTGGTCATATTTCTTTTTATAGAGAAATAGAGGAAGCCATACAAGGATTTAGTCAGGCCTATTCATACACTATCTAAACAAGGAAGTTAGATTCGGCGATGCCCCTTTCGGGGGGCATTCCGATTTCGCTAGTATCATCATTTTTGCCGCGCGAATCCAGATTGAGATTAAGGAAAGGAAGTTAATTAAATTTTCGAATCACTGACTCAGGCCCATTGTCGAATCCTACTCAGCAATTGTCGAATCCTACTCAGCCGAAAAAGGGGGTACTTATGTATGGCGGAACGGGCCAATCTGGTCTTTCATAATAAAGAGATAGACGGAACTGCTATGAAACGACTTATTAGCAGATTAATAGATCATTTCGGAATGGGATATACATCCCATATACTGGATCAAATAAAGACTCTGGGCTTTCATCAAGCCACTACTACATCGATTTCATTAGGAATCGAGGATCTTTTAACAATACCCTCTAAGGGATGGTTAGTCCAAGACGCGGAACAACAGAGTTTTCTTTTGGAGAAACACTATTATTATGGGGCTGTACACGCGGTAGAAAAATTACGCCAATCCGTTGAGATATGGTATGCTACAAGTGAATATTTGAAACAAGAAATGAATTCGAATTTTCGGATAACGGATCCTTCTAATCCAGTCTATCTAATGTCTTTTTCAGGAGCTAGAGGAAATGCATCTCAAGTACACCAATTAGTAGGTATGAGAGGATTAATGGCGGATCCTCAAGGACAAATGATTGATTTACCTATTCAAAGCAATTTACGCGAGGGACTTTCTTTGACAGAATATATAATTTCCTGCTACGGAGCCCGTAAAGGGGTTGTAGATACTGCTGTACGAACAGCGGATGCTGGATATCTTACACGTAGACTTGTTGAAGTAGTTCAACATATTATTGTGCGTAGAAGAGATTGTGGTACTATCCGAGGTATTTCTGTGAGTCCTCAAAATGGGATGACGGAAAAACTTTTTGTCCAAACACTAATTGGTCGTGTATTAGCAGACGATATATATATCGGTTCACGATGCATTGCCGCTCGAAATCAAGATATTGGAATTGGATTAGTCAATCGATTCATAACTGCCTTTCGAGCACAACCATTTCGAGCACAACCAATATATATTAGAACCCCCTTTACTTGCCGGAGCACATCTTGGATCTGTCAATTATGTTATGGTCGGAGTCCCACTCATGGCGATCTGGTCGAATTAGGGGAAGCCGTAGGTATTATTGCGGGTCAATCAATTGGGGAGCCAGGGACTCAACTAACATTAAGAACTTTTCATACTGGTGGAGTATTCACAGGGGGTACTGCCGACCTTGTACGATCCCCTTCGAATGGAAAAATCCAATTCAATGAGGATTTGGTTCACCCCACACGTACCCGTCATGGGCAGCCTGCTTTTCTATGTTATATAGACTTGCATGTAACTATTCAGAGTCAGGATATTCTATATAGTGTAAATATTCCCTCAAAAAGCTTGATTCTAGTGCAAAATGATCAATATGTAGAATCCGAACAAGTAATTGCGGAGATTCGTGCCGGAACGTCCACTTTGCATTTTAAAGAAAGGGTACAAAAGCATATTTATTCCGAATCAGACGGGGAAATGCACTGGAGTACTGATGTTTACCATGCGCCCGAATATCAATATGGTAATCTTCGTCGATTACCAAAAACAAGCCATTTATGGATATTGTCAGTAAGTATGTGCAGATCCAGTATAGCGTCTTTTTCGCTCCACAAGGATCAAGATCAAATGAATACTTATTCTTTTTCTGTTGACGGAAGATATATCTTTGACCTCTCAATGGCTAATGATCAAGTAAGACATAGACTGTTGGATACTTTTGGTAAAAAAGATAGGGAAATTCTTGATTATTCAACGCCGGATAGAATCATGTCCAACGGCCATTGGAATTTTGTCTATCCTTCTATTCTTCAAGATAATTCGGATTTATTGGCGAAAAAGCGAAGAAATAGGTTCGTCATTCCATTACAATATCATCAAGAACAAGAGAAAGAACTAATATCCTGTTTGGGGATTTCTATTGAAATACCCTTTATGGGTGTTTTACGTAGAAATACTATTTTTGCTTATTTTGACGATCCACGATACAGAAAAGATAAAAAGGGGTCAGGAATTGTGAAATTTAGATATAGGACCCTAGAGGACGAATATAGGACCCTAGAGGACGAATATAGGACTCGAGAGGAAGACTCAGAGGACGAATATGGGAGCCCAGAGAACGGATATAGGACCCGAGAGGACGAATATGAAACCCTAGAAGACGAATATAGGACTCTAGAGGACGAATATGAAACCCTAGAAGATGAATATGGGATCCTAGAGGACGAATATGAAACCCTAGAAGACGAATATAGGACTCGAGAGGAAGACTCAGAGGACGAATATGGGAGCCCAGAGAACGAATATAGGACCCGAGAGGACGAATATGGAACTCTAGATGAAGACTCAGAAGACGAATATGGGAGCCCGGAGGAAGGCTCAGAGGACGAATATGGGACTTTAGAGGAAGACTCAGAAGAAGACTCAGAGGACGAATACGGGAGCCCAGAGGAAGATTCCATCTTAAAAAAAGAGGGTTTGATTGAGCATCGAGGAACAAAAGAATTTAGTCTAAAATACCAAAAAGAACTAGATCGGTTTTTTTTCATTCTTCAAGAACTGCATATCTTGCCCAGATCCTCATCCCTAAAGGTACTTGATAATAGTATCATTGGAGTGGATACACAACTCACAAAAAATACAAGAAGTCGACTAGGTGGATTGGTCCGAGTGAATAGAAAAAAAAGCCATACGGAACTCAAAATCTTTTCCGGAGATATTCATTTTCCTGAAGAAGCAGATAAGATATTAGGTGGTAGTTTGATACCACCAGAAAGAGAAAAGAAAGAATCTAAGGAATCAAAAAAAAGGAAAAATTGGGTCTATGTTCAACGGAAAAAAATTCTCAAGAGCAAGGAAAAGTATTTTGTTTCGGTTCGACCTGCAGTCGCATATGAAATGGACGAAGGGAGAAATTTAGCAACACTTTTCCCGCAGGATCTCTTGCAAGAAGAGGATAATCTCCAACTTCGACTTGTCAATTTTATTTCTCATGAAAATAGCAAGTTAACTCAAAGAATTTATCACACGAATAGTCAATTTGTTCGAACTTGCTTAGTAGTGAATTGGGAACAAGAAGAAAAAGAGGAGGCTCGTGCTTCCCTTGTTGAGGTAAGAGCAAATGATCTGATTCGTGATTTCCTAAGAATTGAGTTAGTCAAGTCCACTATTTCGTATACACGAAGAAGGTATGATAGGACAAGTGCAGGACCGATTCCCAATAATAGGTTAGATCGCACCAATACCAATTCCTTTTATTCCAAGGCGAAGATTCAATCACTTAGCCAACATCAAGAAGCTATTGGCACCTTGTTGAATCGAAATAAAGAATACCAATCTTTGATGATTTTGTTGGCATCCAACTGTTCTAGAATTGGTTTATTCAAGAATTCGAAATATCCCAATGCGGGAAAAGAATCGAATCCTAGAATTCCTATTCGAGATATTTTTGGGCCCTTAGCTGCTATTGTACCTAGTATATCGAATTTTTCTTCATCTTACTATTTACTAACGCATAATCAGATCCTGTTAAAAAAATATTTGTTCCTTGACAATTTGAAACAAACCTTCCAAGTACTTCAAGGGCTTAAATACTCTTTAATAGATGAAAATCAAAGGATTTCGAATTTCGATAGTAACATCATGTTGGATCCATTCCATTTGAATTGGCACTTTCTCCATCATGATTCTTGGGAGGAGACATCGGCAATAATTCACCTTGGACAATTTATTTGCGAAAATGTATGTCTATTTAAATCGCACATAAAAAAATCTGGTCAAATTTTCATTGTTAATATTGATTCCTTTGTTATAAGAGCAGCTAAGCCTTATTTGGCCACTACAGGAGCAACTGTTCATGGTCATTATGGAGAAATCCTTTACAAAGGAGATAGGTTAGTTACGTTTATATATGAAAAATCGAGATCTAGTGACATAACGCAAGGTCTTCCAAAAGTAGAACAAATCTTTGAAGCGCGTTCAATTGATTCACTATCGCCGAATCTCGAAAGGAGAATTGAGGATTGGAATGAGCGTATACCAAGAATTCTTGGGGTCCCCTGGGGATTCTTGATTGGAGCTGAGCTAACCATAGCCCAAAGTCGTATCTCTTTGGTTAATAAGATCCAAAAGGTTTATCGATCCCAAGGGGTACAGATCCATAATAGACATATAGAGATTATTATACGCCAAGTAACATCAAAAGTGCGGGTTTCCGAAGATGGAATGTCTAATGTTTTTTCACCTGGGGAATTAATCGGATTATTGCGAGCGGAACGAGCAGGGCGAGCTTTGGATGAATCGATCTATTATCGGGCAATCTTATTGGGAATAACAAGGGCTTCCCTGAATACCCAAAGTTTCATATCTGAAGCAAGTTTTCAAGAAACTGCTCGAGTTTTAGCAAAAGCTGCCCTACGAGGTCGTATTGATTGGTTGAAAGGCCTGAAAGAAAACGTAGTTCTGGGGGGGATTATACCTGTTGGTACCGGATTCCAAAAATTTGTGCATCGTTCCCCACAAGACAAGAACCTTTATTTCGAAATTCAAAAAAAAAATCTATTCGCGTCGGAAATGAGAGATATTTTGTTTCTCCATACAGAATTAGTTTCTTCTGATTCTGACGTAACAAACAATTTCTATGAGACATCAGAACCCCCATTTACCCCCAATTATACGATTTAAGGATACATAAAGCGGATTTTTTGACTTTAAACTAGACTTTTGACCTTAGAACACTAACAGGTCAGATTTTAGATTTTTATTTTAATAAGTAAAAGAAGTCAGTTAATTCATTAAGGTTACGTTTATACCATGTATCAATGGCCAATTCTCAGTGGAAGGTTACATCGGAACAATTATTATTTATTTCAAGCTATTTCGGCTCTTTCTTAATCTTCAAAAAGAAATAAATTCCGTAATGGAATGGTAGGATGAAAAAAAAAGAAAAAATCAAAAGGAAGTGTGGAAAAAATGACAAGAAGATATTGGAACATCAATTTGAAAGAGATGATAGAAGCGGGAGTTCATTTTGGTCATGGTATTAAGAAATGGAATCCTAAAATGGCCCCTTACATCTCGGCAAAGCGTAAAGGTACTCATATTACAAATCTCGCTAGAACGGCTCGCTTTTTATCAGAAGCTTGTGATTTAGTTTTTGATGCAGCAAGTCAGGGAAAAAGCTTCTTAATTGTTGGTACCAAAAAAAGAGCAGCGTATTTAGTAGCATCAGCTGCAATAAGGGCTCGTTGTCATTATGTTAATAAAAAGTGGTTCAGTGGTATGTTAACGAATTGGTCGATTACGAAAACTAGACTTTCTCAATTTAGAGACTTAAGAGCAGAAGAAAAGATGGGAAAATTCCACCATCTCCCAAAAAGAGATGTGGCAATCTTGAAGAGAAAATTATCGACCTTGCAAAGATATCTCGGCGGGATCAAATATATGACGAGGTTGCCGGACATTGTGATCGTCCTCGATCAGCAAAAAGAGTATATAGCTCTTCGGGAATGTGCCATTTTGGGGATTCCTACTATTTCTTTAGTCGATACAAATTGTGACCCAGATCTCGCGAATATATCGATTCCAGCCAACGATGACACTATGACTTCAATTCGATTGATTCTTAACAAATTAGTATTTGCAATTTGTGAGGGCCGTTCTCTCTATATAAGAAATCGTTGATTAAGAAGAATAGTGAATTCTTGGGCAACTGCGTAGATTTATGGGATCACTTACTATTCTTTTTTGTTTTGTATAGATAAAAGAAGGGGAATATTGATATATATTAGAGGGTATTGATATATATTATGATCTGATGTGATTTCTTGGTATCCTAAATATAAGATTAATACTTCAAGTTGCTGAGTTGAGAAAGAGATGGTTGAATCAAAAGAATTCCTTTTTTGAAGTTCAATTTTTATCAGAGGACAATATGAATATTATACCATGTTCCATTAAAACACTCAAGGGGTTATACGATATATCGGGTGTAGAAGTAGGCCAACACTTCTATTGGCAAATAGGAAGTTTCCAAATTCATGCCCAAGTACTCATCACTTCTTGGGTCGTAATTACTATCTTGCTAGGTTCAGTTATCATAGCTGTTCGGAATCCACAAACCATCCCGACCGACGGTCAGAATTTCTTCGAATATGTGCTTGAGTTTATTCGAGACTTGAGCAAAACTCAGATTGGAGAAGAATATGGTCCCTGGGTTCCCTTTATTGGAACTATGTTCCTTTTTATTTTTGTTTCGAATTGGTCGGGTGCTCTTTTACCTTGGAAAATTATACAGTTACCCCATGGGGAATTAGCAGCGCCCACGAATGATATAAATACTACTGTTGCTTTAGCTTTACTCACGTCAGCGGCATATTTTTATGCGGGTCTTAGCAAAAAAGGATTGAGTTATTTCGATAAATATATTAAACCAACTCCAATCCTTTTACCAATTAACATCCTAGAAGATTTCACAAAACCATTATCGCTTAGTTTTCGACTTTTCGGGAATATATTGGCGGATGAATTAGTCGTTGTTGTTCTTGTTTCTTTAGTCCCCTTAGTAGTCCCTATACCGGTCATGTTTCTTGGATTATTTACAAGCGGTATTCAAGCTCTTATTTTTGCAACGTTAGCCGCAGCCTATATAGGTGAATCCATGGAGGGTCATCATTGAATTGACTAGTTTTCGAAATAATCTTTTTTTTTAGCTTAGCTCAATTCATGCATGGTTCCAGATAATCCGCTTGGTTGGAAAACAAAATAGTTAGAAATGCGTATGAATATACAACCTAGAGTTGTAGGAGAGAGAATAGACTATATTACGGAATTGTCAAAGTATATATGCATTAAGGGGGGCGGAGTCAGGCTAGATCTATATCCTTAATGTCTAGAAGTCCAGTCATCTTTTGTGCGGGTTTCCACTTTAAGGAATGATTTTCGAATCCGATTCAATAGAAAATAAGAAAATACGCAAAATAGAAGAAACAAGTGTATATGGGATATTATATATTCCTAAGTTAGATTCATTATCTAATCCGATATATCGAATTCCCTCTATATGGAATTGGATTCCATATCCAGTTCTATGCAGCATATTGTTATCAATTGTATATCTTGATTTAATTCCTATTGGATTTGGATTAGGTCGATTTCAATAGGGGTTCTTCCTCTATTTCGTCTTTTATTATGGATTAGATTATAGGGGAAATAATAGGAACTCAAGGATATCGAAGAGTAAAGAAAGAAGGATGGAATGAAAGAGTTGTTGGTTGGAAAGAAAGAGAAATAGAATAATAAGAATCATATGGATTTACACAAACCTCTAATGATTAGAAACTAAAAATGAGATCTCGAAGTAGTTCGGACAATTCAGATTATCATTTCAATTTGTACTTTTTAGTTACTTCTCCCCAATAGAGCTTAGAAGTAAGAATTTCTTGGTTGATTGTATCCTTAACCATTTCTTTTTTTTTTTGACACGAGGAACTCACCATGAATCCACTAATTGCTGCTGCTTCCGTTATTGCTGCTGGATTGGCCGTAGGGCTTGCTTCTATTGGGCCTGGAGTTGGTCAAGGTACTGCTGCAGGACAAGCTGTAGAAGGTATTGCGAGACAGCCAGAAGCAGAAGGTAAAATACGAGGTACTTTATTGCTTAGTCTAGCTTTTATGGAAGCTTTAACAATTTATGGACTAGTTGTGGCACTAGCACTTTTATTTGCGAACCCTTTTGTTTAATCCTAAAAAAGAAAATGAGTGCTTTAGATTAGATACTTTTTTCTTTTTTTAGTAAATTGGTATTTGCTTCTGCAATTCCAATTATATCAATACTTTACTCCTATTTATTACTCCTGGAATTATCTATTTATTGGGACAGACAATACCCCACCCCAGGAAGGGCTGATTTGAGGATGATCAATTTAGAGGATATGCTCGCCTTCTTCCTTCCCGTCCTTAGTTTAGGACAGTGGAAAGTCTTTTTCCTTTTATTTTAGGAATTTTGAGAACATTTCAACAAAGGAGGTCTTTCACAGGTCAAACGAGACCTAAGACTTAATCTAAAATAAATTACTAGATTGAATCTATTTGCATTAAAAAAAAATTGCATTAAAAAAACCGATCAAAAAAGGGCGAGCGAAGTAAGTGATCGAAAAACTTTGTTCTTTGTTCGTCCTATCTATAAGAGGAGAGCATATGAAAAATGTAACCCATTCTTTCGTTTTTTT